GGATTAGTCGACATTTTTCACAAATTTTACGAACTGAAGCTCTTATTTTCATATTTGTTATTCCTTATCTTAATTCTGAATCTATTTCATTGGTAGAAAATAAGTTTCTTGAAATTTTTTATTTCGAATCGTATTGAATAAAAACCACCTAATCTTTCGAATCCTTGTTTCGGAGTCGATAAATTATACGTCCTCTGGTTGAATCATAACGACTTACTTCAATTTTTACTTTATCTCCCGGCAGTATCCGTATAAAACTACGTCGGATCTTTCCTGAAACATAACCTAGAATCAGATCTTGATTATCTAACCGAACCCGGAACATGCCGTTGGGAAGCGATTCAGTAATTAAACCTTCATGGATCCATTTTTGTTCTTTCATTTCAGGTCAAGCCTCCCTGAAGTCTCAACTAATGGAGGAGAAACGACATTAGATAACTCATACCCTTGTTTTTTTTTTTTACAAACAAGAAGAGATTTTGGATCACATTTCGATATTAAAAGGATTACCATATATATAACAAAATTTCTCCGCCGATTCCTTCTAGTCGAGCCTCACGGTCTGTCATTATACCTCTCGAGGTAGAAAGAATTACAATCCCCATCCCACCTAAAATTCTAGGAATTCGTTGAGAGTTAGAATAGATTCGTAAACCGGGCCGACTGATCCGTTTTAAATTTAAAAAATTTCTATAGGGTTTTTTACTATTCCTTCGATGTCGCAGGGTTAAAACCAAAAAATATTTGTTTTTTTCTCGATGTTTTCTGACGTTTTCGATAAAACCTTCTCGGAAAAGTATTTTAACAATATTTTCGGTAATATTAGTCGATGGTATGCGAACAACTCGTTTTCTATCCATACCAGCATTTCGTATAGAGGTTATTATCTCAGCAATAGTGTCTCTACCCATGATAAACTAAAATTCTCGGTGCCTCCAAATTGGATATAATCAACATGTTTTTCTTGTTTTTATTAGTTTATGAATATTAATTTTTCAAGATATATGCGTGAGACACAATCTACTAATTAATCTAGTTCTTAATCGATTTATTTTAAATACCTCAAAGATATTACGATCTCATTTTATTCTATAATACCTCAGTAGCTTATAATACTTCGGGAGCTAATGAAACTATTTTAGTAAAATTTAATTGTCTCAATTCCCGGGGGATTGCACCAAAAATGCGAGTTCCTTTTGGATTTCCTTCTTGATCAATCACAACTGCAGCATTGTCATCATATCGTATTATCATGCCGCTGTCACGTTTAAGTTCTTTACAGGTACGAACAATGACAGCCCTGACTACTTCAGATTTTTCTAGGGGCATGTTTGGTACTGCTTCTTTGATCACAGCAACAATAACGTCACCAATATGAGCATATCGACGATTACTAGCCCCTATAATTCGAATACACATCAATTCTCGAGCCCCGCTGTTATCCGCTACATGTAAATGGGTTTGCGGTTGAATCATATCAATTTTTTAGTATATTCTTTCAATACAAAGGATGAAGAAAATAAAAGAAATATTGTTTGTCTAAAAAAGAAACCTGCGGTTTTGTTTCATCCCAAGACCCAGTTCTGCCGGTTCTACATTTTTATCCTGAAATAATAAATTGAGTTCGTATAGGCATTTTGGATGCTGCTATTAAAATAGCCCGCCTGGCTATATTTTCGGTTACTCCACCTATTTCATATAGTATTCGTCCCGGCTTAACAACAGCTACCCAATATTCAGGGGATCCTTTCCCAGAACCCATACGTGTTTCAGCCGGTCTTACTGTAACTGGTTTATCTGGAAATATACGGACCCATATTTTTCCACCACGGCGTGCATTTCGTGTCATTGCTCGTCGACCCGCTTCGATTTGTCTAGATGTGATCCAAGCGGGTTCAAGTGCTTGAAGCGCATATTTACCGAAACAAATATGATTACCTCGATAAGATATTCCCTTCATTCTTCCTCTATGTTGTTTACGGAATCTAGTTCTTTTGGGGTTATAGTTGATGGTTGTTTCGGAATTCCATCTCTACTACAGAACTGGACGTGAGAGTTTCTTCTCATCCGGCTCCTCGCGAATAAAATAAAAAGTATTCAAAATTGAATTTCAATTCATTTGAATAGATATTAGAACGTTTTTATAAAATTTGTTATAAAAAATTGTTTTTTCTAATGTTTTAATAAATCTTTATTTTCTTTTGTCCTTTATCCAAGTTTACTAATTCAAAAAAAAAGAGAAAGTTTTCGCGGGCGAATATTTACTCTTGCAATCTCCATTTCAGTCGTAGCACTTGTGCGTGACTTCTCATAATAGATGAATTGATTTACGGTTCATTTCGCCATCCCAACTAGTGAATCAGTAAGATTCGGTTGTTCAATAAAATCTTTTGTATTCACAGGTTTCATCGTTCCCACCGCTTCGTACTTAATGGTTAGGTCAGAATTCTACAACGGAGCTCACAATCGAATTTATTCTTGAGTCAACCTTCTTAGTCTT